CTAGTGACCTCGGATATTAATGAAATCTATAGAAGAATTATCTATCGGAATAATACTCTTACAGATCTATTAACAACAAGTATAGCTACGCCAGAAGAATTAATAATATCTCAGGAAAAATTGCTGCAAGAAGCCGTGGATGCACTTCTTGATAATGGAATTTGCGGACAACCGATGAGGGATGATCATAATAGAGTTTACAAGTCTCTTTCAGATGTAATTGAAGGCAAAGAAGGAAGAGTTCGCGAGACTTTGCTTGGTAAACGGGTCGATTATTCAGGGCGGTCCGTGATTGTTGTGGGCCCTTCACTTTCATTACATCGATGTGGATTACCTCGCGAAATAGCAATAGAACTTTTCCAGGCATTTGTAATTCGTGACCTAATTAGAAAACATCTTGCTTCGAACATCGGAGTTGCTAAAAGTCAAATTAGAAAAAAAAAACCGATTGTATGGGAAATACTTCAGGAAATTCTGGATGACCATCCTGTATTGCTAAATAGAGCGCCTACTCTGCATAGATTAGGCATACAGGCATTCCTGCCCATTTTAGTGGAAGGGCGTGCTATTTGTTTACATCCATTAGTTTGTAAGGGCTTCAATGCAGACTTTGACGGGGATCAAATGGCTGTTCATGTGCCTTTATCTTTGGAGGCTCAAGCAGAGGCACGTTTACTTATGTTTTCTCATATGAATCTTTTGTCTCCAACTATTGGAGATCCCATTTCTGCACCAACTCAAGATATGCTTAGTGGACTCTATTTCTTAACGAGTGGAAATCGTCGGGGTATTTGTGTAAATAGGTATAATCCATGTAATCGTATAAACTATCAAAATGAAGATAATAACTATAAGTATACAAAAAAAAAAGAACCTTTTTTTTCTAATGCCTATGATGCAATTGGAGCTTATCGGCAAAAACGTATCAATTTAGGTAGTCCCTTGTGGCTGCGGTGGCGACTAGATCAACGCGTTATTGCTGCAAGAGAAACTCCCATCGAAATTCACTATGAATCTTCGGGGACCTATTATGAGATTTATGGACACTATCTAATAGTAAGAAGTATAAAAAAAGAAATTCTTTATATATATATTCGAACCACTCTCGGTCATATTTCTCTTTATCGAGAAATAGAAGAAGCCATACAGGGGTTTTGGCAGGGCTGTTGTAATTCTATGCTACCAGGGGGAATTCGAGTCTCACCGGGTTAACTAGGACTATAATTGCAATTGCGGAATTTCTACGTGAATCAAGATCTAGAAAAGGAAGTTTTACAATCACTGACTCAAACCCATTGTCAAATTCTACTCAGCGCAATATGGAGGTACTGATGGCAGAACGGCCCACTCAGGTCTTTCACAATAAAATGATAGACGGAACTGCCATGAAACGACTTATTAGTCGATTTATTGATCACTATGGAATAGGATATACATCACATATCCTGGATCAAGTAAAGACTCTGGGTTTCCGACAAGCTACCGCCGCATCTATTTCATTAGGAATTGATGATCTTTTAACAATACCTTCTAAAAGATGGCTAGTTCAAGACGCTGAACAACAAAGTTTTATTTTGGAAAAACACCATCATTATGGGAATGTACACGCGGTAGAAAAATTACGTCAATCGATCGAGATCTGGTATGCCACAAGTGAATATTTGCGACAAGAAATGAATCCTAATTTTCGGATGACCGATCCTTTTAATCCAGTCCATATAATGTCTTTTTCGGGAGCCAGAGGAAATGCATCTCAGGTACATCAATTAGTAGGTATGAGAGGATTAATGTCGGATCCACAAGGGCAAATGATTGATTTACCCATTCAAAGCAATTTACGCGAAGGACTCTCTTTAACAGAATATATTATTTCGTGTTATGGAGCCCGTAAAGGAGTTGTGGATACCGCTATCCGAACATCAGATGCAGGATATCTCACGCGCAGACTTGTTGAAGTAGTTCAACACATTGTTGTACGTCGAACAGATTGCGGCACTGTCCGAGGTATTTCGGTAAGTCCTCGAAATGGAATGATGGCGGACAGGATTTTTATCCAAACATTAATTGGGCGTGTATTAGCGGATGATATATATATAGGTTCGCGATGCATTGCTACTAGAAATCAAGATATTGGAGTTGGACTTGTCAATAGATTCATAACTTTTAGAGCACAACCAATCTCTATTCGAACTCCCTTTACTTGTAGGAGTACGTCTTGGATTTGTCAATTATGTTATGGCCGAAGTCCGGCTCATGACGACCTGGTCGAATTGGGAGAAGCTGTAGGTATTATTGCAGGTCAATCTATTGGCGAACCGGGCACTCAATTAACATTAAGAACTTTTCATACCGGCGGAGTATTCACAGGGGGTACTGCAGAACATGTGCGAGCCCCTTCTAATGGAAAAATAAAATTCAACGAGGATTTGGTTCATCCGACACGTACACGTCATGGACATCCTGCTTTTCTATGTTCTAGAGACTTGTATGTAACTATTGA